ACCACTGGGATTGTAGAGCAGGCACTAATATTGCGGATTGATGCATTTCAGTTGAAAGACCCGAAGTGGCAAAGCCTTGGGTAAAAATAGCGCTTGGCGCGGTTATTGCGCTTAAATCATTTTTATGGTTCCCTGTTTTAGGAACCATATGAATAATGGAGAAACTCCATGAAAGGAACATTAATGATTCATATAAATCACTTAACGGGAAATGTCTCGAATAAATCCAACGAGTAACTAATAATCCTGTTATACAAAAAAAAGTGGCTATCATGCCTTTTTCTGACGGATCACATAGTCCTACGATTTCATGGACTAATAAAGTCACCAAATAAATCGTAATGACAATGGAAATGATCGAAAAAGAGATGTGAGTGAATATATGTTCTAAAGTCGAAAATATCATAAAAAAAATCATTAAAAAAAAGAGGGGTCCCTCAATTACGGAATGGAAATTCCGAATTAAATTCATTATAGGATCTAATGTGTCCTTTTTAGAGGATGCCGCCACTCGGACTCGAACCGAGATGCTCTAGCACTGCTTCCTAAGAGCAGCGTGTCTACCGATTTCACCATGGCGGCTTGATCGAAATAATAATAGCCCATATGATGTTCAATCGTCGAGATTGAAAGATTCAATGCAATATATTTTAGGAAACGTTAGAATCGATGAATAAAGACTCGTTCAAATGAATATTTGAACTTCAATAATCCTTAGTATCCCGGTATGGTGTCATTTTTAACAACAGGCTTTCACGTAGTATAAGTTCTTCTGGAACAGTTGGAACTAGATGGTTATGTCCTCAGTTGAGGTCTAGAACTAAGAATTGTCCCTTTTTTTATATCATTTTTTGATGATTCATTTCTCATTTATCTGATTTCATGGATCGGAAATGAAAAAAGATTCATTTTTCACTGAACAAAAGAAAATAAATAGGATTTTTTATGTATCACAATTGGATAACTACATCCAAGGGATTTCTATAAATATTTAGATAGTTTGGTATCAAAACTGTATTAATGGTTGGGATCCTCATTGTATACATAATTCGTGTGAGGATTTACCGAACCAATTAGGTATTGGGCTGCACATAAAACAAAAGAGTTTCAATCTCTATTGGAATTCTACGCTATGTACTTTACTTATAAATAAAGTATATTCTATATAAAATAGATTGATCGATCCTACGGTCCAAACATAGGATCTATTTTGGATTAAGGAAGATTGACTTATTCTTCGTACATAAATATCGACCTAAAGGGGATCCGTGGAGTTTTTATTGATTGGGTCGAAACAAGAGGGAATCTATGTAGTGATTCGGAGAGTTACAAAGCAAAGTCTTAAAATATATATTTTAATCAATTAGTTTCAAGGATCTATTCATTTTTACTACTGTCGTTCATACTTGTTTCAGATCTTCCAAAAATCTTAATGATGTATAACTATTGGAGATACATAATCGAATAAACTTCTTCCTAAAAAAAAATATTTTTTTTTTTGGGGGGGGGTGAAATAACAACCCCCATCTCGCGAATTATCAAAATCTACTATAATGAAAAGTGAAACCTTGTATTTTGTGTTTAACTATTTCTTTTTTGTTGTTGTTTTTCAAACAACAACAAAAAAGAAATAGTACCGTTCTTAGAACCCAATAGACAGAATAATTCTTATTCTACATACCACAACAGCCGGTTCAGTTCTATCTCATATAGATGAGTTCAAAACATTAGTTAATGTGAATTATTCATCTTATAAATCATCCAATTCATCGAGTCATGTCGATTCAGATTCTTCCAAGGCTTTATTACTTGTTTGTCGCACAAAAAAACTTTTTGAATGCCCGGTAGAAATAGATTTAGCTAAAGATAAAGCTTTTACCGCCGCCCAATATCCCTTTTTCTTCCAAATATTTCTACGAATACGCTTTTTTGAGATAGAAGTACGTTTCTTTGGAACCGCCATTTTAAAATAAAGAAGTTACTTTTATAGTTGGATGTGAAAGACATGTATTGTTCAAAATGGATCGTTCTTGCTATTCATTATCTATATTTATTCCATAGCGGATACTTCCTTCATAACATACAAAAATATAGATACGTGCGCATCACATAGAGTACACTAGGGATAAAAAAAAGAAATAGAAAAAATAAAAACGATGTGATTTTCAAAGGAATTTTTTTTTGTTCCACATCTCTATTACATACAATGCCCGAAGAAAGAAGAATTCGTACTAATTTGTACCTTCATATCTTCATTCCGATCTACGTCTATGAGGTCCGCTACCATAGAAATCGAACCGGTTGTTGTTGATAAGAATAAAAAAGGGTTCCAATTGATATCTCAATCTCAGTCTATTTATATCTTGTCGTCTTACATTGAATAAATCGAAAAGCTTAAGAATCCTTACCTAATTTAAGAAAATAATAATGTAAAATTTTTCTATTAATTGATCAAGCTCGAGGATAGAGTACTCATAATTTAAATGAAAATGAGATTGGTAGTTAATCTGTTAAACGATACATTACTTGATAAAGGTAATTTTAGTAATCTCTTATTTCAGTTCTATGCGAAGTGACGAGTATCATAGGATTTCCTATAAACATAAGTTTGTTTTATTGGAATAGAAGCCAATCAATCAGTTCTACAATGAATTAATTAATGACTCCGAATAAACTAACTAAAATAACTAGTATTTTATTGGGTCGAGTTATTGGCGGATTCTATGATCCATATCCCAATAGAGTACTTTTACTTTTTTTGGTGTCATTCCTTTTCCTTACTATTTACTATATGGATATCAATCGCCGTAATAGTGGAATGATTGAAAATCTCATATTCTTTCTTTATCTTAATAAATATCTTAGTTAATCACTAAATGGTCAGTTTTAACCAGTGACTTGGTCATTTGAACAATTGTAACTTCTTGATTTAAATTTCTTTTTATTCAATACGATATTTGGGAAAGAATCGGAATAATTCAGAATTAAAAATCCTATTTGAGTTCTTTTCTATCTTTATTTTTATTTATTTATTTGACTTCCGAAAGAGAGAAGAGCTGGTGAATCGGAAACAATTAATAAGAATAAAAAAAGTTTTATTTTCTTATGGAACATACATATCAATATGCATGGATCATACCTTTCGTTCCACTTCCAGTTACTATGTCAATAGGATGGGGACTTCTGCTTGTTCCGACTGCAACAAAAAATATTCGTCGTATGTGGGCTTTTCCTAGTGTTTCATTGCTAAGTATAGTTATGGTTTTTTCGGCCGATCTGTCTATTCAGCAAATCAATGGCAGTTCTATCTATCAATTTCTATGTTCTTGGACCATCAATAATGATTTTTCTTTAGAGTTCGGCCACTTGATCGACCCACTTACTTCTATTATGTCAATACTAATCACTACTGTTGGAATCATGGTTCTTATTTATAGTGACAATTATATGTCTCATGATCAAGGATATTTGAGATTTTTTGCTTATATGAGTTTTTCCAATACTTCTATGTTGGGATTAGTTACTAGTTCCAATTTGATACAAATTCATATTTTTTGGGAACTGGTGGGAATGTGTTCGTATCTATTAATAGGTTTTTGGTTCACACGACCAATTGCAGCCAATGCTTGTCAAAAAGCGTTTGTAACTAATCGTGTAGGGGATTTTGGTTTATTATTAGGAATCTTAGGTTTTTATTGGATAACAGGTAGTTTGGAATTTCGGGATTTGTTCGAAATCTTCAATAACTTGATCCATAATAATGGGGTCAATTCTTTATTTGCTACTCTGTGTGCCTCCCTATTATTCCTTGGTGCAGTTGCTAAATCCGCACAATTTCCCCTTCATGTATGGTTACCTGATGCCATGGAGGGGCCCACTCCTATTTCGGCTCTTATACATGCTGCTACTATGGTAGCAGCGGGAATTTTTCTTGTCGCTAGGCTTCTTCCCCTTTTCACAGTCATACCTTCCATAATGAATCTCATTTCTTTGCTAGGTATAATAACGGTACTATTAGGAGCTACTTTAGCTCTTGCTCAAAAAGACATTAAGAGAAGTTTAGCCTATTCTACAATGTCTCAATTGGGTTATATTATGTTAGCTCCAGGGATAGGTTCTTATCGAGCTGCTTTATTCCATTTAATCACTCATGCCTATTCGAAAGCATTATTGTTTTTAGGATCCGGATCGATTATTCATTCAATGGAACCCATTGTTGGATATTCTCCAGATAAAAGTCAGAACATGGTTCTTATGGGTGGTTTAACCAAATATGTGCCAATTACAAAAACTACTTTTTTATTAGGTACACTTTCTCTTTGTGGTATTCCACCTCTTGCTTGTTTTTGGTCCAAAGATGAAATTCTTAATGATAGTTGGTTGTATTCACCGATTTTTGCGATAATAGCCTGTTCCACAGCAGGATTAACTGCATTTTATATGTTTCGGATGTATTTACTTACTTTTGAGGGGCATTTACACGTTCGGTTTCAAAATTACAGTGGCACTAAAAATAGCTCGTTCTCTTCAATATCTATATGGGGAAAAGAAGGACCGAAACCAGTTAACAAAAATTTACTTTTCTCAGTAATGAATAATAATAAAAAGGTTTCCCTTTTTTCGAAGAAGATATATCAAATTGATGGGAATATACGAAATCTGATGCGATCCTTTAGTACTCATTTTGACAATAAAGACACTTCCATGTATCCCTGTGAATCGGACAATACTATGCTATTTCCTCTACTTGTATTGGTCCTATTTACTTTGTTTGTTGGGTCCATAGGAATTCCTTTTGATCAAGTAGGAATGGATTTGGATATATTATCGAAATGGTTAACCCCATCGATAAACCTTTTACATCAAAATTCGAACTATTCTGTGGATTGGTATGAATTTGTGACAAATGCAATTTATTCAGTCAGTATAGCCTATTTCGGAATATTCATAGCGTCTCTTTTATATGGGTCTGTTTATTCATCTTTTCATAATTTAGAATT